GGATTTGAACCTATACCAAAGGTTTAGAAGACCTCTGTCCTATCCATTAGACAATGGACGCCTTTCATTCCCATTCCCATTCCCATTTCCATTCCATTTTTTTGCTCATTTTTACAAGAATTCGAGATAACTTTTAGAATTGCTTATTTAATTCAATGATGTATTAATTCTTCAAAATTAAAACGAAAATAGAATAAATATAAGAATAGAAAAGAATAAGAATGTAATTCGTTTTAGTAATAATTTTAGTAATAAAATATAGGATCTTCCTTTTTTTATATTGAATTTTAATGGAATTTTATTACAAATAATAAGAAAATTCTTCTTATTTTGTTTTGCTTTATTCTATAACTGTTTTTATTCTATTCGAGTCAAATGGATCCTATCTCGACTCCATTTATATTTATAGAGTCTATAATAATATATAGAGCGGGTAGCGGGAATCGAACCCGCATCGTTAGCTTGGAAGGCTAGGGGTTATAGTCGACGTTGATTCATCTTAACGTCTCTAATTCAAAACCGAACATGAAACTTTGATTTCATTCGGCTCCTTTATAGACTATTTAGAAATTCTCGTATATAAGACGTGAACAAAAAAAAAGAAAAAAGAATCAAATTGTTATTAATAACAATTTAATAGAAAATACAAAGGAAATTGAACTTCTTAAACTTGGACCCATAATATCTATGTCAGCTTTCTCTCTTACTGCATTCAAAAAAATGTGCTTTCTAGATGATCCCTCTAGAAGAGGGGAATTTTCACAATTTTTCTAGTTACTTCGTTCTCTATTTCTATTTGAAAGAATCCGTAGGAAAAGTATTTGGTTTCCGCCGGGCTAATAATACTCAAAAAGATGGATGTCTTTAGTAAACCAAAGTCACCTTTTAATAGCTATTTCACTTCAATCTTTTCTCGACAAAAAAAATCGAAGATTTAGTTACGATTAGAAAGAAACTTTTCTATGTTTATCCATGGATCCTTTACTCATACTCATTCAATTGAATATATTCATCCAATTAAAAAATTATGTTTCGTAATTTCATAATCCAATTTATGTTTATGAAGTTATAGTTGATTCTTGGATACAAATCACGAGAATGTATATTCTTCTTAGAATCTTTTATTGAAAAGGGAAGGATTAAATCCTTTTAAGAAATAAAGTTTTTGATCGGAATATGAATCCAACCGAGGGACCCCTTAACTATTAAATAAAGGGATTACTAGAACGAATCACACTTTTACCACTAAACTATACCCGCTATGATGCCATTATCTTCGAGAAAGGGTCTTTTGTCGAGCAAAGTAATTCGTCGTAATCAATATAGGATTAAAAACGAATCATGAAAATGAGAGCATTGATATATTTTTTTGTCAGTACACATAATGAGCTTAGGAAAAGAAGACTCATTAAAATAACTCAAAAAACGAAAAAAGTTCTTTCTTTTTCGAGAGGGGTTTTTGTTGACCGATGCTACTGGCCAAAACTATTGAATTTATAACATAATAATGTATTGTTCAAGAAACCGCAGTCCTTTTAGCTTTTTTTGTGTCCAGTAAAATAATAAAAAAAAAGAAACGAGACTATGATTCTATATCTTGGAAATAGTCCTCTTTCTGATTTTTATTTCTTCTTTCAATAAAAAAAAAAGTCCGACTAGGTACCGACCGGGACCAGGTCGTCGAAATCAGAGAAGGGATTTCATACGAAAAGCTATTTATTGTTCTTTTTTTTTTTTTATTATTAGTATATATTAACTATTTTTTTTGTCTAGTCTATATAAAAAAAATCTATATACAAAAAAAAATAGAGTCTATATAATATATCTAGATAGATTGTATATTGAATTGGAATATTGGGTTGGAGATATCTTTTTTGAGCACTTATTTTATCTAACTTTTATCGGCAATTCCATTTAGATAAAAGTTAGATATTTGATAAAACTTTATTATTTATTACATATTTTTATATTTATAATAACTATAAAAAAAAACTATAAAAAAAACGATTTTTTATAGTTAATATTAATTCTTTTATTTTATTGAATTTTCGTTTAGTAATTAGTTTTATTTTATTAATTCGATACTTAAATTAATTCAATTAATTGTAATTCGGAGAGATGGCTGAGTGGACTAAAGCGTCGGATTGCTAATTCGTTGTACGAGTTCTTCGTACCGAGGGTTCGAATCCCTCTCTTTCCATTTGTGTTACGTTGATAACTTGGCCTTGATATTTTAATTCTCTTTCGAATTTGTCAAACCCTCTTGGTTTTTGTTTTTTTTTTCCTATATATATATATATATGAATATATATATATATATATTATAGTCTTATTAAGTATTATAGTTTTTTTATTAAGTATTATAGTTTTTCTTTTCATTTTTAGAGTTAAGGGTGTGAAATAGATAAAATCCTAAGAACATTTAAAAATCAAGCAATTTTTTTTTATTCTTCGCGTCCGGGATTTCGTCCTGGATCATTAGATAGGAATCCGAAGATGAAGAGAGAAACAAAGAATATCACTACCGTGTAAACAAAAAGTTTGAGAGTAAGCATTACACAATCTCCAAGATTCTTTTTTTTTTGGGGGGGGGGAGAATAGATTCTCTATTTTTAGAACACATATTCTATTTTGACACCAAAAAATCAAGTTCTTTATAGAAAGATTCCATTTCAGAAATGCATTTGTAAAATTGGGTCGAGTCCTTCATTATCAAAAATTTTATTTCATACTGACAATTAGATATTATGGGGGACTCTTAAGTAGAATATTCTATTCTAGTATATATGATAAAGTATTCTAATAATATAGAAACTAATAGAATAAGGTCTTTCAATGGAAAAAGTGCAGAATGAGGAAATCTGTGGATCCGTGGCTATACAGGAATCTCGATCGTTGATTTGAGGATTCATACTGTACGACTTATCTGATCTTATCAATTGTTAGAATTTTTTTTTCGTGAATAAATCATGAAGTTTGGAAGATTAGAACAGTATTTAAGATCTTATCGAAAACTAACAGCAGCTTGCCAAACAAAGGCTAAGAGAAGAAAGAGCACAGGGATGACTGGCATAACGTCTACGATTGGCTTCAAAAAAGCGTAGGCCTCAGGCAATTTAGCGAAGAGAAAACTGCTTGAATAAAGGATAGAATTAAAACAGATCCAGATTAAAGTAAAGATATTAAGCATAACAAAAATTTTATTCTTAAAAATAGAAAGATAATTTTATATTATTTTTTGATTGAGTTTTTACTATCTTAATTCATTTTAAAATGAATAATAAATTCAAATTAAACAATTTTAAAGTAAGGTAGATCAATCAAAAAACCTTCATTCAATTCTCAAATAAAAAAAAAAGCAAAGAATAGAAGAAATCGTACTTTCATCCAATATCTTAATTGAATTATATATTATGATCAATAAATTCAGTTTAATTCTCTATCTCCATGTATCAAAATCTTATGAACAATCTAGTTCAGAGATCTTTTGACTGGAATTGACGAACAATCAATACTAATATTAGTGTTTATTAGTAAAGAATAGAAATAGAATATGGGGCGTGGCCAAGTGGTAAGGCAACGGGTTTTGGTCCCGCTATTCGGAGGTTCGAATCCTTCCGTCCCAGAGCATACCCATTATAGTATTTCTATGAGAATAGGTATTCTCGGTATATAGAATTTTCAGTATATGAGAATAAAAAGGGATTGTCTTTTGCTTTTTTTTTTTGAACAACTTTCTGTTTAATTTAAGATTCTAATAGATGCGATTCTTCTTCATTTTTGAATTATTTATTTAAAGTGATTCTTCTTTGAATCATATTTCATATTTTGCATAAATTGGATTGAGTTCAAATCAAATATTCATTGATGTAATTGAATCTATTTTTGATCCGAGAAAGATGAGAACATAATAAAAATATTTTTGAAGTAAAAAAAAAAGCCGGATGCGCTTTTCATCCCATGCCCATCTCCTTGATAATTCATATTTCTGTTCGTTGTTTATAAAAAAAAGCTTACGCCCACATCTATTTGTGTTTTCAATCATGTACTCTAAATCGAAATCTGAAAGTGCCCATGATTCCAGATCCATTAAATGATAATGATGCAGTCGAATTATAAACTCTTTTTGGATTTCTGAATTGAATTCTAATACTAAGAGTACTAATTGAACTCAATCAAGGTGATTAAGCAAGAGGATTAAGTCGATTAATTTACTAGGGTAGGTTAAAAAATAGGAAGAATGTCTTAATCTGGACTTCTTTTGCTTTGTTTTGTACCTATACAACAACAACAGAGTCTAGCATCCAGTAAAATAGTATTCGTTTTCTTTGCCTTATTCTTTGGTTTAGAACCCCATATACTTACTCGGAGAAGTAGATAGCAATCAATCGGAAATGGAAAAGCTCCATTTTAATCCTCTTATCTCTTCTCTTTTAATCTAATTTAATAATCTAATTACATATGTAAACAAAAAAGAATTCATATAGATTATAGATATAGAAATCCAAAATCTGGATTACTCAAAAAAATGGATATAGATAGTATCACCTTAACCAACAACTATATCATGATTCCATAAGGAAATTAATTACATATTAAATATTAAAACTAAAGCTAAAGGAGGAATATGCTCAAACTTCGTTTGAGACAGTGTGGTCGAAAACAACGAACTATTTATCGAATCGTTTCAATTGATGTTCGATCGCGAAGAGAAGGAAAACCTCTTCGGAAGGTTGGTTTTTATGATCCAATAAATAATCAGACCTCTTTAAATTTTCCTGAGATTCTATATTTCGGGTGCTCAGCCTAAAGCAACTGTTCAGGACATTTCAAATAAATCGGGGTTTTTACACAATTCTGCCTTAATCAAAGCAAACGCAATCAATGCAATACAAAAAAGATGATTTAGTTATAACTTATAACTTGGTCTACCCTTGTTTAATTTAACACAAGTCCAACAAACACAAGTCTTAGGCTTGTGTTTGTTAATTATATATCTT